TAGATGTCTTTCACATCCAGCTATACCAATGAGTAATCTCTTCATTTTAATTTAAATGGCAGTTCCAAAAAAACGTACTTCTGTATCAAAAAAGCATATTCGAAAAAATGTTTGGAAAAGGAAGGGGTATTGTGCATCGTTAAAAGCGTTTTCCTTAGGGAAATCTCTTTCTACCGGGAATTCAAAAAGTTTTTTTATGCGACAAACTAATAAAATAAATAGTAAAACGTTGAAATAATCTGAATCGGGCTGACTCGAAAAATTGACTGATTTCATTTCAAAAATAAAATTATCGATTTCCATTCCCTATCGGAGTTAATCAATATAAAATGGAATTCTCGCCGCTTTGAGAATCTAGAATATCTAAAAAACTCTTTTGTTTACCTTACAAAATTCGAAAAAAAAAGAATACTTTATTTTTATTAAAAAAAAACACAAGATACTCTATTTTTTTTTAGTATAGCTTTTCATTTTCAAGGTGGGGAGTATTATTTTCCCCATCAACCTATTTCTTCCAATAATATAAGTTTTTTTTATTCTATATATTTACTTTCTCTATATCTATATAATATAGAAGAGCGAATATCTTTCGTTACTAAAATAATGGAAACTTAAATAATAAACCCTTTTGTGTAACTTTCTTACTTTTCGATTTCCTCGAAATTCCTATATAGACCACCCTATATCTCTTGTGATGAATCCATTCAAAAATACTTATTGAAATTATTTTGGATAAATAATGTGTCAATTGTGAATGATTCAAAATGGATTTTTTTTATTAATATTCATTGATAAACTGCATTTTTTGTTTTCGATTTTTGAGATCAACTCAATTTTGAAATAGTTCATTAAAACAAAAATTTGAGTTCTCTCCCTTAATTGAATTGATAGTAGGATTTTTTAATTTTGCAAGAATTCAAGTTGAAGAGAGTATAAAATAAGATGCACGAAATCAAAATGAAGACTTTAAACTAAAATAATGAACCTTCAAATACCTATGTTGAAGAAATTTTTATTCATCAATTTGAATCTTTCCTAAAAAAATATTGCAACCAATCGAATTCTTAAATCTAGACGATTGCTTATTCATAGACTATTATGAGTTCAAGATAAGCCGCTATGGTGAAATTGGTAGACACGCTGCTCTTAGGAAGCAGTGCTAGAGCATCTCGGTTCGAGTCCGAGTGGCGGCATGTCATTTCCTAAAAAAAGTAAATATATCCTATAATGAATCCAACTCTCCATATAGATTTTCTAATTAAAGGACTCCTATAATCTTATGATATTTTCAACCTTAGAGCATATATTAACTCATATTTCTTTTTCGCTCGTTTCAATTGTACTTACAATTTATTTGATAACCTTTTTCGTCGATGAAATCGTAAAACTATATGATTCATCCGAAAAGGGCATGATAATTAATTTGTTCTCTATAACAGGATTATTAGTTACTCGTTGGATTTATTCGGAACATTTTCCACTAAGTGATTTATATGAATCATTAATTTTCCTTTCATGGAGTTTTTCCCTTATTCATATAGTTCCATATTTCAAAAAAAATAAAAATATTCTAAGCACAATAATTGGCCCAAGTGCTGTTTTTACCCAAGGCTTTGCTACTTCAGGTCTTTTAACTGAAATACACAAATCTACAATATTAGTACCAGCTCTTCAATCTGAGTGGTTAATAATGCACGTAAGTACGATGATATTAGGCTACGCTGCCCTTTTATGTGGATCATTATTATCAGTATCACTTATAGTCATTACAGTTAGAAAAAAGAAAAAGTTTTTTGCTACGAGTAATCGTTTTTTAAATTTCAATGGTTCCTTTTTCTTTGGTGAAATCGAATACATGAACGAACGAAGTAATATTTTCAAAAATACTTCTCTTTTTAATTATTACAGGTCTCAGTTGATTCAACAATTGGATTATTGGAGTTATCGGGTTATTAGTCTAGGATTTATCTTTTTAACCATAGGAATTCTTTCTGGAGCAGTATGGGCTAACGAAGCATGGGGATCTTATTGGAGTTGGGACCCAAAAGAAACTTGGGCTTTTATTACTTGGATCGTATTTGCGATTTATTTACATACTCGAACAAATCTAAAATTGCAGGGTACAAATTCAGCAATTGTGGCGTCTATTGGATTTCTTATAATTTGGATATGCTATTTTGGGATAAATCTATTAGGAATAGGACTACATAGTTATGGTTTATTTACATTAACATATAATTGAATTAAACACAATTTAAGGGATTATGATGAATAGGAATAGAAAAGTGGACAGCACATATCAGATAAAAAAAACTTTGTGTGAACAGGTGAGAACCCTGTGAATTTAATAGTGTAGTGATTCACAGGGTTCTCACCTGTTCAAATTGATTTTACTTAACGTAAGAGAAGAAAAAAACCTCTTTTTTTCATTGTACAACGAACATAAAAAATAAGATTTTTTCTTTTTTATTCATCAAAACTATCCATAAAAAGAATTAGATAGAATAACTTCAACCTTTTCAACTGATAATGAAAGAACAAAATCAGGATACATACCAATACCTAGTACGGGTAAAAAAATAGAGATCAAAAGAAATAACTCTCGCGGTCCAGAATCAAAAAAATAAGAGGTTGGTACATTAAATATCTTGTATCCATAGAACATCTGGCGTAACATAGATAATAAATAAATAGGAGTTAATATGATTCCAATTGCCATTACAAAAGTAATTAGTAGTTTTGTCATTAAAAAATATTTTGGACTAGTAAGTAGTCCAAAAAATACTATTAATTCGGCAATAAAACCACTCATACCTGGTAATGCAAGGGAGGCCATCGAAAAGCTACTGAACATCGTGAATATTTTTGGCATTGGGATAGCTATTCCACCCATTTCGTCAAGATACACAAGACGTATTCTATCATAAGTAGTTCCGGCCAAGAAAAAGAGTGCAGCACCAATAAATCCATGAGAGATTATTTGTAAAAGGGCTCCGTTGAGCCCCATATCAGTGATAGAACCAATTCCTATAATTATGAAACCCATATGTGATACAGAGGAATAAGCTATTCTTTTTTTTAAATTCCGTTGGCCCAGAGATGTTGAAGCTGCATAGATTATTTGCATTGCACCTACTATCATCAACCAAGGAGAAAATATAGAATGAGCATGAGGAAATAATTCCATATTGATTCGAACTAATCCATATGCTCCCATTTTTAATAAGATTCCGGCTAGAAGCATACAAGTACTATAATGTCCTTCTCCATGCGTATCTGGTAACCATGTATGTAGGGGTATGATTGGCAATTTGACAGCAAAAGCAATAAAAAATCCAATATAAAATAGTATTTCCAAGCCCACAGGATAGGGCTGATTAGCTAATATTTCAAAATTGAGTGTTGGTTCATTAGAACCATATAAACCGATACCCAGAACTCCCATTAAAAGAAAAACGGAACCACCCGCTGTATACAAAATAAATTTTGTAGCTGAGTACAGACGTTTTTTTCCTCCCCACATGGATACAAGTAGATAAACGGGAATTAATTCTAACTCCCACATCAGGAAAAAAAGTAAAAGGTCCCGAGAAGAAAATAATCCTATTTGCCCACTGTACATTGCTAACATCAGAAAATGAAATAATCGAGAATCTCGAGTAACAGGCCGAGCCGCTAAAGTAGCTAAAGTCGTGATGAATCCCGTCAGTAAGATCGGTCCTATAGAAAGTCCATCTATTCCTAATCTCCAATGAAAATCAAAAAAAGCGATCCATTTGAAATCCTCCACTAGTTGGATTAATGGATCATCCAATTGAAAATGATAACAGAATGCATAAGTCGTTAGAAGAAGTTCTAAAATACATATACATATAGTATACCAACGTATTACTCGATTTCCTATATGTGGAATAAATAAAATTAATGAACCTGCTGATATTGGCAAAACTACAATTATTGTTAATAAAGGAAAATGATTCGTGGTAAAGACAAGATACGTTTGGGCCAGAAAAATCCGTGCTCAAATTATTTTTATTTGATTTTGAGCACGGATTTTGTCGGTAAAAAAAGATGGATTCAAGGAGAGTTTTATGGAACGTATCAATAAGCTAGACCCATACTACGAGTTGTTTCTTGCGATAAATAAACTCGAACACTCAAGAAATCGGTCGGACAGGCAGATTCACATCGCTTACAACCAACACAGTCTTCGGTCCTTGGAGCAGAAGCGATTTGTTTAGCTTTACATCCGTCCCAGGGTATCATTTCTAATACATCAGTGGGGCACGCTCGAACACATTGAGTACATCCTATACATGTATCATAAATCTTTACTGAATGTGACATTGTATCTATACAGTTTTTAACATCATAAGATTTCGATCTAGTAAACTAACTTAGAAATGGATCCTATATTTAGATACCAGACGAATCAATGAGTGAGCAGAATCTATCTACTTCCGAATTGATTTAGGAGCTAGGGCCAAAATACTTTGATTTCTTCTTTTGTTGCAACCATGATCTTACTTTACCTATCAAACCTGCTAATTTGAATTAATTTATTACTATTCTAATTTTGATTTATATGATTAATACTATTTATTCAACAAATTTGATTGGTTACTACGAGTTGATTTTCTGTTACGATAAATTGATGAAACAATCGCGGGTCCAATAGCTGCTTCAGCGGCTGCAATGGCTATAACAAAAATTGAAAAAATGTCTCCTCTTAATTGACGATTATCAAAAATATCAGAAAATGTTACAAAATTTATATTAACTGAATTTAATATAAGTTCAAGACACATAAGGGCTCTAACCATATTCCGACTTGTGATCAATCCATAAATACCAATAGAAAATAAATAGGCACTCAAAACAAGTACATGTTCCAGCATCATTAACCAACTCCTTATCAATCTTGATTCCTTTCAATCTGAACAATAATTCAATCGATTCGATTCTAACAAGTAGGAAACAAGGGAATATATTAGTAATAG